AGACCATACATATTGATAGATGGAACTTCTATTTATATTTATTTGCTGAATACAAAGATCGGCCGAAAAAATCATAGCTAGACTTAACAATAAAATACTGGGAAAAGCCCACATACGACGAAAATTTTTTGTTGCTGTCGGAAAAAGTAGAAGTCCTACTCCTATTAAAATAGGAATCGGAAGTGAAATGAAGGGTATGATCCATGAATATTGATATGTATGCTCCATAAAAACCTTTTTTTATTAATGGTTCCTGATTCACCGGCTCTTATCTCTTTTGAAATGAAAGTAGTAATAAAAAATCAAGATATTACAAAGTCAAAAAGTCAAATGCAATTTTCTATTCTTAATTATTTTGGATCTTTTTGAAGTACTTCAAAGATATTCAAATCCGAGATCGGGAAAAAATAAAAAAGGTACTTGCATTTTTCATTTTTATAGGAATCGGAGAATGACTTATAACTTGACTCAATAGAACTTATTTATCCAGAAACTTAACTTATTAACTAATTCATTTTCATTGCAGAACTTATCGATTGTCTTGAATTACAATAAAAAGTATTTAGAAAGACTATTCAAGATTTTACTTTACATAAAATTATCTTTACATCTTTACATAAAATAAAATTAAACGAATCAATTTCGAAAATCTTTGAATTTGAAATTTTTGAATTATTATTTTTTTAATTATGGATAGATTAACTACATTGATGAATAGAAAATAAATGACTCAAGTTTTGTTCTTTTTTTTTCTTAATTAAAAAAAAATAGATAAAAGATTGGGTTTTTTCAACTTTTCGATCTATTTTTTGATTTATGTTATGTATAAAAAAGTCGGTAGATAAGTGGACTGCGACAACAATATACAAGAGAGGGATAAAAGCGAAAAACTTTATTTTACTTTCTTTTTTCTTCTTTTTTTTTTCTGATTATTTTATATAATAGTATTTTATACAATTATTTTATACAATAGAACTAACAAAATTATATCATAATGCTTTAACCTTTGAACATTTTTTGCTAGTCTCACATCTATATTTCTGTTTTATGATTCTAAATAGATATAGAATCTAAATAAACAATCTAGAAAATATATAAGAATCAAAAAATGGGGGTCTTTTTAAACAATAGATGTCTTTCACATCCAACCTTAGCACTCACTTTTTTTTGAATGGCAGTTCCAAAAAAACGTACTTCTATATCAAAAAAGCGTATTCGTAAAAACGTGTGGAAGAAGAAGGGATATTGGACAGCGTTGAAAGCTTTGTCATTAGCGAAATCTATTTCTACCGGTAAATCCGAAAGTTTTTTTGTACAAAAAATAAAAAACAAAACGTTGGAATAATTTGAATTGTCTTAACTCGAAAAAAGAGCTAATTGCTTTTTTAATTCCCTAATTGAAATTTTAATATGGAATTAAAAAAAAAAGGTCTCTTTTTTCTTTTAATTTAAATAAAGAATAAAGACAAGATTGAAGGATTCACCTTTCTTATATATATATATATATACTTTTTTTATTTCCGGGATGGGGATTCTTTTTTTCCCCATCACCCCATTTTTTGTTTGTTACAGTTAACAGAATTTTTTTTATAATTTTAGAATTCAAAATATAGATTGGAACTATAGCTGAAGATATATAAATAGGTTGAATAGATTTATTCTTTAGTTATTTTATTTAATATTTTCAATTGAAAAAAAAAAATAGTAGTAATAATTAGTATAATAATTTAGTAAGTATATATATATATACATATAATATAGATAAGTATATAATATATGGATCTACTCTATATTTATAAAATAGTTAAGCAAAATGAATGTGGTATTGCAACTAAATAAGCTTCAATTTTTTAACTTTATAAATCATTATTTTTCTCAATTACTATAATATACTTCTCTTGCTTTCAATCCAATTAAGAAAAATAACTTTTTCAATTTAGTGGAAAAGAATCTGTGAATTTTAACTTAGGTTATTGTTATCCAATTTGCATAGAAAGATGAATCAAGGCATAATAATTCTAAATTCAAAAAATTTTGTATGGTACAATTAATTACGAGAAACCCTTTTTTCTATAATATGTCCAAGAATACTTAGTTCATTCTTAAAGACAAATTCATAACGGAAAATCCTAATGATTACTACAAAGCTATACAAATTACATAAATCTTTTGGTTAAATATCGTGCCGAAAATTTGATCCGTAAAAAAAATACTATCTTTTCTTCATTCAATCGATAAGCATTTTTTTATATGATTTTTATGAACCTAGAAAAATTGAGAGATTGAGATAAATCATTAACAAAGGAAATGAAAAAGGTAAAGAACTCTTTTTTCATTTCTATGAATCAAATGAAGTCACAAGTATTTAGTTAGACGAGTTTTTAGTAGAATCTAAACTACAAACTTTCTGTTGTTGCTTTAGAAACTCGAAATAATTAAATAAAACAAAATAAAACAAACGAAAATAAGGAGTCTTTTATCAACCTGTTTTTTTATTACAAATCCATTACTTATTTTTTTTATTCTATTTTTATTATTATTTAAACGAAGTTTTATTCATCAATTTCAATACTCACTAAAAAATATTGCATTGAGTGGACCCCTTTAATCTCGACCATTGAGTAAAATTCGGTTATTATAATTTCGAACAAGCCGCCATGGTGGAATTGGTAGACACGCTGCTCTTAGGAAGCAGTGCTAGAGCATCTCGGTTCGAGTCCGAGTGGCGGCATTGTGTCTTCTATATCTTCTAAAAGAGATACAATAAGCCCTATAATGAATCAATAAATTCTCGCTTTTTTTTTTTTTTCAAAAATTTTTATGATTTTTTCAACTTTAGAGCATATATTAACTCATATATCCTTTTCGGTCGTTTCAGTCGTAATTACAATTCATTTTTTAACCTTATTAGTCAATGAAGTCGTAGGACTATATGATTCATCAGAAAAGGGAACAATAGCTACTTTTGTCTGTATAACAGGATTATTAATTACTCGTTGGATTTATTCGGGACATTTCCCATTAAGTGATTTATATGAATCATTAATCTTTCTTTCATGGAGTTTCTCCGTTATTCATATGGCTTCCTCTTTTAAAAAGCATAAAAATGATTTAAGCGCAATAACCGCGCCAAGTGCTATTTTTACTCAAGGCTTTGCTACTTCGGGCCTTTTAACCAAAATGCATCAATCCGCAACATTAGTACCAGCTCTTCAATCTCGATGGTTAATGATGCACGTAAGTATGATGGTATTAGGCTATGCAGCTCTTTTATGTGGATCATTATTATCAGTAGCTCTTCTAGTCATTACATTTCGAAAAGTCATAAAGATTTTTGGTAAAAAAACAAATTTATTAAATGAATCGTTTTCCTGTGACAAAATTCAATACATGAATGAAAGTAGCAATGTTTTCCTAAAGACTTATTCTCTTTCTTCTCACGATTATTACAGATATCAATTGACTCAACAATTGGATCGTTGGAGTTATTGGATTATTAGGCTTGGATTTATCTTTTTAACAATAGGGATTCTTTCTGGAGCAGTCTGGGCTAATGAGTCTTGGGGGTCATATTGGAGTTGGGACCCAAAGGAAACTTGGGCTTTTATTACTTGGACCATATTCGCAATTTATTTACATACTCGAACAAATAAAAATTTCGAAGGTGTAAATTCCGCAATTGTGGCTTCTACAGGCTTTCTTATAATTTGGATATGTTACTTTGGGGTTAATCTATTAGGAATTGGTTTACATAGTTATGGTTCATTTACATTAACATCTAATTGAATAAAAAAAGACTAACAAAAAGCACAGCGTATATCTAAGAATAATCTGTCAAGAACCTTTTGAATCGCTCTACTATTTGATTCAAAAGGTTCTCACAAAGGCAAAAGATGTCTGATTAAAATTAAATTTTATTTTACTTTTTTTGATTCAACTTCAACTTAATAGAAGAAAAAGAACTTCTCCTTTTTTCACAATTGTACAACGAACCTTTTTACGAATAATAGGATGCTTTTTTTATTTTCTTAATGAATACTACCTATAAAAAAAATTCGATAGAATAGCTTCGACCCTCTCACCTGATAGTGAGAGAACGAAATCCGGATAAATACCAATACCTATTATGGGTAGAAAGATAGAGATCGAAAGAAATAACTCTCGTGGTCCAGAATCAAAGAAATAGGAGCTTGGAGCATTAAAAAACTTATATCCATAGAACATTTGACGTGACATAGATAATGAATAAATAGGAGTTAATATCATTCCAATTGCCATTACAAAAGTAATTAGTATTTTTGGCATTAAAAAATATTTTTTGCTGGTAATGATTCCAAAAAAGACTATCAATTCCGCAACAAAACCACTCATGCCGGGTAATGCAAGAGAAGCCATCGATAAGATACTGAACATCGTAAATATTTTTGGAATTGGAATAGCCATTCCGCCCATTTCGTCGAGATAAACAAGCCGTATTCTATCATAACTCGTTCCCGCCAAGAAAAAAAGCGCAGCGCCAATAAATCCATGAGATATTATTTGTAAAATGGCTCCGTTGAGTCCCGTATCGGTTATTGAACCAATTCCTATAAGTATGAAGCCCATATGAGATACAGAGGAATAGGCTATTCTTTTTTTTAAATTACGTTGCCCAAGAGATGTTGAAGCTGCATAAATTATCTGCATTGTACCTACTATCAGCAACCAAGGGGAAAAGAGAGAATGTGCATGGGGTAATAATTCCATATTGATCCGAACTAATCCATACGCTCCCATTTTTAATAAGATTCCGGCTAGAAGCATACAAGTACTGTAATGTGCCTCCCCGTGGGTGTCTGGTAACCATGTATGTAAGGGTATAATCGGCGATTTGACAGCAAAAGCAATAAGAAACCCAATATAGAATAGTATTTCCAGTGGTATAGGATATGATTGATTAACTAATGTTTCAAAGTTTAATGTTGGTTCATTAGAACCGTAGAACCCAATACCCAAAACTCCTATTAATAGAAAAATGGAACCCCCTGCAGTATACAAAATAAACTTTGTAGCTGAATACAGGCGTTTCTTTCCCCCCCACATAGATAGAAGGAGATAAACGGGAATTAATTCTAACTCCCACATGATGAAAAAAAGTAAAAGATCCCGAGAGGAAAATAATCCTATTTGACCACTGTACATTGCTAACATTAAGAAATGGAATAATCGGGAATCCCGAGTAACTGGCCAAGCTGATAAAGTAGCTAAAGTAGTAATAAATCCGGTCAGTAAAACGGGTCCTATGGAAAGTCCATCTATTCCCAATCTCCAGTAAAAATCAAAAAAATTGATCCATTTATAATCTTCCGCCAACTGGATTAATGGATCGTCCAATTGGAAATGATAACAAAATACATAGGTCATTAGAAGAAGTTCTAAAATGCATATACAAATAGTATACCACCGAATTAACTTATTTCCTCTATGAGGAAGAAAGAAAATGAGGGAACCCGCTGATATGGGTAAAACAACAATTATTGTTAACCAAGGAAAATAATTCATGGTAAAGACAAGATACACTTGGACCAGAAAAACCCGCGCTCGAAAAAAGAATCTTTATGCTTTTTTTTTTCGAGTACGGGTTTTTTCAGTAAAAAAAAATCAAATGTATTCAAAATGTATTCAACTGGGGTTTTGGGGAACGTATCAATAAGCTAGACCCATGCTTCGAGTTGTTTCATGCCATAAATAAACTCGAACGCTCAAGAAATCTGTTGGGCAGGCGGATTCACATCTTTTACAACCAACACAGTCTTCTGTTCTTGGAGCAGAAGCAATTTGTTTAGCTTTACATCCATCCCAAGGTATCATTTCTAACACATCGGTGGGGCAAGCTCGAACACATTGAGTACACCCTATACATGTATCATAAATTTTTACTGAATGTGACATGGGGATCTATCAAATTTTGAATGTCATAAAAATTCGATCTAGTAAACTTGTAACTGAATCATATATTGAAACACTAGATGAATCAACGATTTACCAGAAATTTTAGAAATTTTCTAATCAATTTCTTTCTAGAGTAACTAATAAAAAAGGTCTAAGATGCTTTGATTGCTTATGGTTTTACAAATATGATCTAGATTCCTTTATTATTTCAATATTTATTATTAATACTATATTATTTCAATATTTATTAATAATACTATTTATTCAACAACGTGGATTGATTGATACGTGTTGATTTTCTATTACGATAAATTGACGAAACAATAGCCAATCCAATAGCAGCTTCAGCGGCTGCAATAGCTATAACAAAAATTGAAAAAATATCTCCTTTTAATTGGCGATTATCAAAAAAATCAGAAAAGGTTACAAAATTGATATTAACCGCATTCAGTATAAGTTCAAGACACATAAGGGCCCTAACCATATTTCGACTCGTAATCAATCCATAAATACCAATAGAAAATAAAAAGGCACTCAAAACAAGTACATGTTCGAGCATCATTGACCAACTCCTTATGAATTTCAATTGATTTCAATATGAACAATAATTCAACAGATTCGATTGACTAGAAATTGAACAAGGACGGAACAAAAGAATATATTCTATTGGAAATAGATCGAATAAAAGAATTTAAAAATAAAGGAATTTTCAAAAATTTCTATTTTAGGTATGAAATTAATTTGATTCCTATATTTCTATAGAATTTATTCAAGGGAAATAAATATGATAACCCAGAAAAATTTGAGTGCTTGCTGCTGTTAGTTATACGGATTTCCATTTATTATTGACGAGCCACAGCAATTGCGCCTATCAAAGCAACTAAAAGAATTATTGAAATGAGTTCAAATGGAAGAAAAAAATCGGTTGATAAATGAATTCCAATTTGTTGACTATTACTTATTAAGTCTTGTTCTATAATTTGGTTTGATTTTGTAGCCCAAATAATACCGTACCATGACGTATCTAAAATAGTAGTAATTAGCGAAACAAGAATACTTGTACAAACCAGTGAAGTGACGCCATCCCCAACGGTCCACAGATTAAAATCGGTGTAATATTCTGAACTATTCATAAACATCACAGCAAATAGGATTAAAACATTTATGGCTCCCACATAAATAAGTAACTGGGCAGCGGCTACAAAATGAGAATTGGAGAGAATATAGAATAAGGATATACAGCTAAGAACCAATCCCAATGAAAAGGCAGAAAAAATTGGGTTGGTAAGTAATACCACTCCCAGGCCCCCTAATATAAGACCCAATCCCAAAAAAACTAAAAGAAAATCATGTATTGGTCCAGGCAAATCCATTATATGGGATAAACAAATTGAAATACTTTTCATGACCTTATTGACTCGACCAGGAATTTTTTTTTATGATCCGCTCGTTCGCCTAATTGAATTTAGGATCCGTTACGAATTGAATGAAATTCAAATCTATTAGGTGTAAATTGATGTAGGTACAATTTTTGGACAGTTTTTTTTATTCTTTGATTTGATTGGAATTTTTTATCAAACAAAACAAAGAGAAAGACTTCGTTCTTTTAATTTAAACCCTTAAGAATTGGAAATTTCTCTTGGCTTTACTTTACTAGAAATAGAATCGGAGGCCTATTTACCTAGTTTTGCTTTGAGGCGAATTCAAAACTGTTCGGATTGTATAATCGTCAATTACTGACATTGGTAAACGTCCCAAAGCAATTTGATTATAATTCAATTCGTGACGGTCGTAAGTAGAAAGTTCATATTCCTCAGTCATTGATAAACAATTTGTTGGACAATACTCAACGCAGTTACCGCAAAATATACAAATTCCAAAATCAATACTGTAATTAAGCAATCGTTTTTTTCGAATATCTCTTTCAAATTTCCAATCAACAACAGGCAGATCTATAGGACATACACGAACACATACTTCACAAGCAATGCATTTATCAAATTCAAAATGGATTCGGCCGCGGAAACGCTCGGATGTGATTAATTTTTCATAAGGATATTGAATAGTTACAGGTAAACGATTTGCATGGGATAAGGTAATCATGAAACCTTGACCAATGTACCTCGCTGCGCGTACTGTTTGGTGACCATAATTCATGAACCCAGTTACCATAGGAAACATATCGTAAATTTTTATGAATAATTTTATCTTTGTTTCTTTCGCTTGTTTGAACCAAGTTGTGAGCATCGTATTCTTTTTTTCTTTACAGTGAAAGAAGTTGGAAAGAAGTTGTTAATAATAAATTACCGAGAGAAATAGGTAAAAGAAATTTCCATCCAAGATTTAGTAGTTGGTCCATTCTTAACCGAGGTAAAGTCCATCTTGTTGCGATAGGAATAAACAAGAACAAAAAAGTTTTTGCTAATGTAATAAAGAGACCTATTGTCGTTCTAAAGATCCCATCGACTTTATTTAACTCCGGAGAAAATATGTACGGAATGGAAATGTTCCAACCGCCCAAGTAAAGAACTGTTACAAATAACGAAGAAAGTAATAGATTTAGATAGGAAGCGACGTAAAATAAACCAAATTTTATACCCGAATATTCGGTTTGATAACCTGCTACTAATTCTTCTTCCGCTTCTGGTAAATCAAAAGGTAATCTCTCACATTCTGCTAGGGAAGAAATTAGAAAAACTATAAACCCTATGGGTTGACGCCACAAATTCCAACCCCAAAACCCATATTTTGACTGCGCCTCAACTATATCAACTGTACTTAAACTATTCGATAATCATAGTCGATAATAACATCACAGTTCCCATCGCTATTCCAAAACCGTACATGAGATTTTCACCTCATACGGCTCCTCGCGGGTCACAAATAAATCTAATGACCGGATCCGCATTATTTGTCTTGGTATTCGTGTAGACTAGATAGAGTCAAAATAGGTCGGAAGGTCAAAAATTAGACCAATGGAATTCCGTCCGCTATACTATAATAAAATTAAGAAATTAAATAAATATAAAAAAAAGTGCTTCTGAATTCATCTCGCCCCTTTTTTCAATTTTTCTTTGTTGAGTAATAACTTAATTCTTCAATAAAATACTCAACTCAATCAATATTTCAACCCACCGTTTTCGATTACGAAAAAACAAATTAAACGTTTCATTAGTTCATGAATCATGAGATGAATTATATCTCTATACATATATAAAATAAAAGGTTTTTCTTTTATTTATTTGTTTTGCATTCCTATTCTTCTTTCTGAGAAAATGGGGGCTTAAACTAAAAAAAGGAAAGGATTATTTCGTTCTAGATAGTCATTGCTTTAATCGGTGGATAGGAGCCTACTCTGGATCGGAATCTGGGGAGTACTGCCTGATCATTTCTACTAATTTAAAGCCCCAATGAGTATTCCTTTTATGTTCTGCAGAACTATCCTTTTAGAGAATTTACATAATCTCCATTACTAATCCTTTGTGTATTTTGGTGTTCCTAACCATCCACGCTTTTTTGTTTAATCTTCCGTTTGGCAATATGCATATAGTAATCCATACAAACGATAGTAAAAATTCCATACGGTTTTTTTTAACCCGCTTCAAGCTAGGTTGACTAATCAACCAGTCTTGGGGTAAAGGATTTCTTTCGCTTATGTTTATTTCCACTTATTTCTTGTACATAGGAAATGAGATTCAACTTTTTTTTACTGCGAATTTAGAAGCTGTTTTCTTTCACTCATATATAACTATCTAATTTAATTTATCAACCCATAATAAAAAAAGAGGATATCTATTCTCTTCATTCAACTTATTTTTTAGAACGAAAGAAATAGGGAAAATAAAAATTTCGATTTTAACGAATCACACGTAGAGAGATTGATAAAACGCATAGAGTTAATGGTATTTCATAACTAATCGATTGCGCAGCAGCTCGCAAACCACCTAAAAAAGAATATTTGTTATTTGATCCATATCCTGACATAAGAAGTCCAACAGGAGCAATACTTGAAATGGCAATCCATAAAAAAATACCAATATTGAGATCGGCTAAAACAAGGTGATAGCTAAAAGGAATTACTGAAAAACTTAGTAAAATAGATATGACTGCTATAGATGGTCCAATACTAAATAATCGGGTATTTCCCCTAGAAGGAAAAAGATTCTCTTTGAAAAGCAGTTTTGTCCCATCCGCTAGAGCTTGAAGAATTCCCAAAGGTCCGGCGTATTCAGGACCAGTACGTTGTTGTATTCCTGCAGATATTTCTCGTTCTAACCATACAATTACGAGTACACCTATTGTGATTCCCAATACAAGAGTCAAAATAGGGACAAATATCCATATGATCTCGTAGACCTCTTTTAAAGATCCAAATTTTGAAAAAGAATTGATATCTTGTACGTCCGTTGTATAAATTATCATTTCAACGATCAACTTCTCCCATAATAATATCTATGCTACCTAGTATTGTCATAATATCAGCCAATTTCATTTTTTTAACTAACTGAGGAAGAATTTGCAAATTGATAAAACCCGGCGGGCGAATTTTCCATCTCCAAGGAAAACCGCTTTGATCCCCTATCAGAAAAATTCCCAATTCTCCCTTTGGAGCTTCAACTCTCACATAAAGTTCTTGTTTCGGCAATTCAAATGTAGGAGACGGTTTTTTACTAATGAATCGATATTCAAAATCATTCCATTTTGCAGCCCTTTCTCTATCAAAACATCGGATTTCTAAATTCTCGTAAGGACCCCCCGGAATTCCTTCCAGAGCCTGTTGAATTATTTTTATGGATTCTGTCATTTCACTGATTCGGACTAAATAACGAGCTAAAGAATCTCCTTCTTTTTGCCACTGGATTTCCCAATCAAATTCGTCATAACACTCATACCGATCAACTTTCCGAAGATCCCATTGTATACCAGATGCTCGTAGCATTGGTCCAGATAAACCCCAATTTATTGCTTCTTCTCCACCAATAATGCCTATTCCCTCAACTCGTTCTAAAAAAATAGGATTTCGCGTAATAAGTTTTTGATATTCACCAACCCCTGTTAAAAAATAATCACAAAAATCCAAGCATTTATCTATCCATCCATAAGGTAGATCCGCCGCGACTCCTCCGATACGAAAAAAATTATGCATCATTCTCATACCGGTGGCAGCTTCAAATAGATCATAGATTAACTCTCTTTCTCGGAAAATATAGAAAAAGGGAGTCTGCGCGCCAATATCCGCCATAAAAGGGCCAAGCCATAACAGATGAGAAGCGATACGACTCAACTCCAACATAATCACTCTGATATAGCTGGCTCTTTTAGGTACTTGAATATTTCCCAACTGTTCTGGTCCATTTACGGTTATTGCCTCCGTGAACATAGTAGCTAAGTAATCCCAACGTGTTACATAAGGCAGATATTGTATAATTGTTCGGTTTTCTGCAATTTTTTCCATTCCTCTGTGTAAATAACCTAATATTGGTTCGCAGTCAACAACATCTTCACCATCTAGAGTAATGATAAGACGAAGAACACCGTGCATTGATGGGTGGTGAGGTCCCATATTGACTATCATAAGGTCCTTTTCTGTAACCGGTATATTCATAGGTTTTTCCTCGATTCATTTGTACATGAATTGCTGAAAACGAAAATAAGTTCATCAAAATTCAAGATCTAAAAAATCAACTAATTCAAAAATTTCAAATTCATTAACGATTTTTTGACTCCCGAATATCCAACTCATTAATTAATTTTTTATAACGCACTTCGCTTCTCTTTGATAAATAAGACAGCAACCGTTGACGTTTTCCCAACATTTTTCGTAGACCTCTCTGAGATAAATAGTCTTTTCTGTGTAATTCCAAATGCGAAGTAAGTCTTCTTATCTTATTGGTGAAATTGACTATTTGAAATTCAACGGACCCCCTGTTTTCTTCGTTTTTCTCTTGAAAAATAACTGAAATGAAGGAATTTTTTTTCATAAAACAAAATCTTCTTCCCCCTCCCCACCCCCTTTTTTATGTAAATTTTTTTAATCAGTAATAATAATAAGAGCTATTTTGATATATACAAAGACCTTAAGTTCGTTATGAATCTCTTCAATTTATCAAAAAAAAATTAACAAAAAAAATGAATCAATTTGTTTTTCTATTTGATTCATACCGGGCTACAAAGAAATGTTCTATTTTTGCAAAATAGAAAGTTTTAGAGTCAAATAAAAACAATAAGAAAAGTCTGTTGATTTATTTATAGATCGAATTGATATGTCTGTCATTAAATTAATATCATGTATCAAAATAGAATGCAAGAAAATTTTTTGGTCCACCTATTTGTTTGCATATTCCCGATATAATAAATATATGGAAAAATAGATGTACTATTAACGACTTTTTAATCGCGGATACATATGTATTCGTAACATACTGAAACGACTGCCATCATTAGTATTAAACCAATAGCGATTCATACAAGCTAAATCCTCTAATCGATAATTGGGCCAAAGAAAGAACTTGAGTTTTTTTAGTTTTTTTTTATCGCTAGCAAGACGGTTACTCTTATTCAAAACTTGACCACAGTTTTTTACATCATTGCAAAATACTGGATTTCTATCCATACTATTTCTACCCCTTGAATTGAAACAAATTAGAATTCGCAATTCTCTACGACCCTTGGGGGATAAAATAGTTTCAGGAACAAACAAATCATAATGATTTTTGTCTCTATTTTCAGCCATTTTTTTCTGTCTTGCAATTAATTCATCAAAATTCTTCTTAGTAACAGAGCCTTCTTCGTGGTATATTTGATTGATTTTTTGTTTATTCTTATGAACCAACGAAATACTTATGGTTTGATATAGAATCAAATGTCCATCATTGTTTACAGACAGACGAACTGGTTCGAGAAGAAAAAATCCCCTTCTCATTAATTTAGAAGCATTGAATCTCGCCTCGTTAGGACGGAACAAACAATCCAGACATGTTTCCCCCCTTAGTATGGAGAGTATAGCTGCTTCTGGTATTTGATAGTCCTGACTTTTCACTTTAAGCAGGAAACAATTTTCATAGATACTAGTGTTTACTTTTTCGTCCGCAAAATCATCATACCAACCAAAGTAATAACGCAAAAGACGATTTTTTATGAAATCTTTAAAGTATATTTGTTTTTCAAAGTCTCTTTTTTGAGGGTCAAAAATTCCCTTCTCTTTCTCTCTGTCAAAATCTCGGATCTCCCTTTCAGAATCTAAATTTTCTTTATTGAAAAAAACTCTTTTTCTTGGGTTCCTTTTTCTTGGGTTCGATGTGTTCCTTTTTTTATTATTTTTTTTTCTACTAACGTTTTCGTTTTCAATAACATTTGAAAGAAGGGATTTTTTTGGTATAATCCACGGGTTTTGCTTATATACATCATAAAGGTGCACAAATTTTGGGCAGAACCAAACCCCAAGATTCCTTATAGGACGGCTTAGTATTTCTTCATTCATTCCCATCCAATCAAAAAGAAGGGCTTTTCTCATTTTTTTATTCGGGTCTTTGTTTTGATAACTTGGGAAGAGTATTCTCCTATTTATTTTAGAATAAAATTGATAATTATTAACCTTATAATTATTAACCTTATTTAGACTATTAATCTCAGGCATAATATGTTTCTTAGTAGAAACCCAGGACTCAATATCGTCCTTATTTTTAAGCCAAATATGAAACCAATCACAATATCTTCTAGATTTTCCGATAGGCAAATTCTCCCTATCGATAATATCATTTTCCCCTAGATAATTAGGGAATAGAAAATTGTGGATAGGGATACCTCCCAGCATTTCAAAAAATTTCCCTTTATCCGTGTTGGAATTATAAAAAATCTCTTCGCTATTATTTAGTGATCCATAAATATATGAGTCCTTTTTATTTTCGTTATCCTCCTTATTAATAGATTTATACGAGAAAGAATTATATCGATAAGGTTTTTGAAAATTCGATTTTTTATATTTTTGATTAATTAATGAGTCTGCGTCAAAATCATTTTCTTTTATGTAATGAATTATTTTTTCTTTTTCATATGAACTCTCTTTCTTTAAATTTTTTTTTTGAGCCATACGGTGCTGATTGACGCTATTTCGCCATTTTTCTGGCACTAATTTAAGCCATCTAATATGAGATAAATCGTATTGATAATGAGTCTTTAACCAGTTTTTCCATTCATTCATTCCAGAATGGAAAACATTTTTATGTTTTAATCCGTAATGAAATATTCCTTGTTCTCCAAAATCAAAAAAATTCTTTATTTCATTTTTAAGAAAAATGGATGCTCCTTCATATTGAAGGATAGGCTTGAATTTATACAAGTTAATACCTTGGGTTTGTGATAATTTGTAAAAAACATATGCTTGTGAGAAAGAGGATAAGTCAAAAAAAGTTTTGGATTTCTTATTTCGAATTCTAATATTTAAAAATGAGTTTTTTTTTATACTTGAAATAAAATGAAGTCCGTTTTTATTTGCTTTTTTATTTCTTTCCTGGTTTCTTTCATTATTGAAAATAGATTTATCAATAATTTTTTTTTTTATTGATTCGAGAACAAGTTGTGCATTGGTTCTTGTAATATTAATGATACGTAAAAAAAAATCTATGTATAGTCTTTCAATCCAAAATTGTATAAAAAAATCGAATTTACGGATTAATCGCGTAATTCTTCTTTTTACTATATGCCAAATTCTTTTTGATGCTTGTAATATTTTATCATGATAACTTTTTTTCGTAGAACTAATATTTATTTCTTGATTTAGAAATCCGTTTTCAGTATCTTTTATTTTTATAATCTTTTCTAGTTGATTTTGGATTGTGTTTGTTCTCTCAGTCAGATCTTTCATTTTTTTTTCTGTCAGTAAAAAATTTGTCCACTCTTTTATAGATCGACTTCGCATGGAAGATTCGTCAATCATCTGATTAATGATTATTGCATCTTTTTTAGTTTCACCCAATCCATCTATTTCTTCATCGATTTCTCCAAAAGAAGGAAAGAGTTCTTTTTTGTTTCCTTTTTGTTTTTTTCCTTGGAGAAATAGAATGCTTTTGATGATCCATTTTTTTGTTTCTTTTGAGACTTTTCGAAAGAATTTTTCTTCTTTTAAAACTGTTAAAGCTCTAAAACACTTAATTTTCAATTTTTTAATTCTTTTTTTGAGTTCTTTAAATATAGGTTTAAAAAAAGAAGGTTCTTCTCGAGGAATACCAACAAAAAGCTGGTCAATTGGTGTTCCGGAGGGAGTTAAAAAACAAAAATCATGTTTTTTCTTTTTTTTCACGGCATTTTGCCAAGGTTGTAGGCAAAAAGGATATAGAATCTTTATCTGAATACCCTCTTTTAACCAGTCTGGTGGAAATTCATTTTCGGATATTGGAATACCAATATAAGTACATCTAATATGCCTTTCTCGTTTCCAATCTTTAAAATCCTCGGACCACTCAGGAGTTTGAAATAATAAGATACGTGCGATATTTTTAGCTATTATCAATGAGGGTAATATAATATATTTTCTAAGAATCGATTGGATTAGTAGCATCACACCTCTTATTTCTCGAACATATCCAAGCTCATCAAAATATTCTCGATCTTCTAGTTCTTCCAGCTCATCTCTTATTATTTCGCTACGAGAAAGGTCTCCCTCTCTTAGTACCATCTCTTCCTCTTCGTCTTCTTCTTTTTCCCAGTTGTTCTTACCTGTCCAATTTCGAAAAATTTCGTAAATCCTATCAAAGAGTTCGCTAATTGTATAATAAAAATTATTTTGAAAAAAATTATAAATGTTTTCGATTTGGTCCAAAAAAAATGGGGAATGGACCCTTATTTGCAACGATTCACCTGTAAGCATTTTACGTCTTAGGGCACGTAAAGTACCTCGTATTAGCGCTCGACTATAATCCGGTAGTTGTGAACGCATTTTATAATTCACTTCTCGGTAGACACCATATGCTTTCCTAGGCTTAATTTCTAAAAGCTTGCTTTTTCTTGAACGAATTTCATAAACTGTTGGAAAATTTGGTCCGCCAGCTTTGTCGTATGGATCTTGAGGAACTTTTTTACTTATTTCGTTTATTCCAGTTTTATATTTTTTAATTATTTGATCGATGGGATTTGAATCCTGCTCATCCGCTGTTATTGTCATTTCTTGATTATTAAAAGGGCGGTCTTCCTCAGTCAACAATGTTTCTCTATTGAGAATATCTATTCTCTGTTCAAATTCGTGATAATCAGTACTAATAAGTATAGCATGAATCTTATTTATCCAAGGTGTATTCATGTATCTTTTTATATAACTTTCCTTTGGTGAAAATAATTTTTGTATTCTGCCACGATAAGACCCATAAAGGAACGGGTCATATTTTTGAGGACAGTATTCTTCTTTAGTTTCATTTTTACACAATCGAGTTTTTTTTTGGAGTATGTCCAGATCAAAAGATTTTTTCTCTAAAGTTTCGACTCGATTTAGAAATTCCTTACTTAGATTTCTTGCTTTTAGTTCATTGGTAGAACTCCAACGATTTTCTAATTCATCATAAGCAAAATTGTCTGTCGTGAAAAAAGATATCCTTTTTTGTATCATTTCTCCAAAAGTTGCCAAACTGGGAAGGTATGTAAAAGCTATTCGTTCTTTTCCATCACTTTCACATGTATAAAAAAAATATTGTGACATCGCATTTTTTACACCATTTTGAAATCGTTGATTTTTTATATATCGAAATGGTCGTCTCCTTCGGTTATAATTAAAAATATGAGTCACAATAGGTTTTTCAAACCAATTTTCAAGCCATAATAAATATTCATCTTCCTCGGTGGATACTGCTTCTTCCTGTTTAGCTCCTTCCCCTTCAAAAACTTTTTCTATTTCTCTATCTATTTCTTCTCTATCTATTTCTTCTCTATCTATTTCTTCTCTATCTATTTCTTCTCTATCTATTTCTTCTCTATCTCTTTCTTCTCTATCTATTTCTTCTCTATCTCTTTCTTCTCTATCTATTTCTTCTCTATCTATTTCTTCTCTATCTATTTCTTGCCTTTCTTTTTCTTCTGTTTCTTGCACTTGCAGTTTAGTAGGATAAGTATAACGTAATGGTATTTTGCTTAAATAGCAGATAGCGGTAGTAAATAAGAGAATACTAACTATATTATCTCGTAATTCTAACACAAAATATTTGAATTCTGACACATAATACTTTAATTCTGATACAGCATATTTTAATTTCGGCACAAGATACTTATTAGATTGAATAGACCTAATAGCATTCTTTTGCTGTATCCAGACTAATGCCAATTCAACCCTTTTCATGAATAAAACAAGATACTTATTAGATTGAATAGACCTAATAGCATTCTTTTGCTGTATCCAGACTAATACTAATCCAACCCATTTTATCAATAAAATGTGACCAATTAACCAACCAACAAAACTACTTGTTACAAATAAGATCTTGTTGTTACATCGAAACATATAAATGTTAACCAATCTGGCTAACATTGCACTTGGGAAAAGAAAATGGTTGAATAATTGAAAAATGAGATTATTCAGGAATAAACC